AGTATCGATGGAGATAGATAAAGACACATGTGGATTAGTACAATTATTGGTAGCGTCATATTCAGGATTCTAAGAGAGACCTCACTCAATTTGGCCTTTTCGATTCCTCCCGATCCGTATAATGAAATCGAATCGAGTACCCTATCTTTCCCGGTAGCACATACACAAATAGAATTCTTATTTGTACGATACAAAATGACTTTAATTTCTTTGATAAAATCCTTTTAATCGGAAAAGTCTCTTCTTTATTTGGCTCCGATTTTGTGTAACCTCAATTATTTGAAACAATCTATCTCATTCAAATTGTACACTGAAGTTTTGATATATTATATGGATCCCATTCCTAATTCAATCAAGTAAAGAGTATATTAATAAAATAAAAATCAAATAAAGACTCTGCCTCTCTTAGAGAGAGAGGGAATGGATAATCTTTTTTAAGGGTTTATGCCGAAGAAAAAACAAACTCTAAAAAAAAAAAGTGAATTGGGTAGAATATTCGATTTTTTTTATACTGTATTAGGACTTATCTTTATCACACTTTTTTTTTTGTTTTCCAATCCAATAAGATTAGATCATTCAAAAAAGGAGTTTAGAACATAACTCCCCCTTTCCCATTTCGCTTCTATTGTTTGTTTGTTTTTGTTTGTAACTTATGTAAGTTTAAAGACGATTAGATGATACTTAGTCAGATGATTGTACAAGGAAGGAGATAGTTTTATAGAAAAGAATGGAAAAGAATGATAAATAAAGTAACAAAGTAAGGAAATTTTCGATTGGATCAGGAATCCATTTTTGGATTTGGTATGAATAAATGATCTTTCTATGTTATACTATTCAATTCTCGACGATAAATCGATTTGAGAGTTCAGATATTGTTATTCATGATATTGATCTGATTCGATATCATCGAGATGGAATTCATCCCATTGAATTTAGAGGCGAAAGATTTCTCATCTCTTATGGGATTAAATCCCGAATTATTGTGAAGTAAAGAAAAACGAAACGATGAGATTATGGAAGTAAATATTCTCGCATTTATTGCTACTGCACTGTTCATTCTAGTTCCTACTGCTTTTTTACTTATAATATATGTAAAAACTGTTAGTCAAAGTGATTAATTTGAATGAAACTTGACTTCTTAGTTCTTCTCAATATCAAGAATTAACGAAATAAAATGAAAAGAATTCCAATTTTGCGTTTTAGCTGAAATGAGCGAACTAGAATCAGCAGGATTCTATGAGATCCGATAGTATGGTAGAAAGTAATATATTTACTACCATACTATCTATTTTTGTTATTCTAGTATATAAAGTTGTACTGTAGAAAGATCTGGGCTTAATATGGATCAATCTAGAATGTCATCTTCATCTTCATATTCATATATAGATAGATATATAGACAATAGATATTAATTATCTATATGGAATGTACATAAGGTTCAAATTTGATTTCTTTTCTTCATATGTTTGATTTCTTTTCTTCATATGTTTGATTTGTGTTGGTTCCAATTAATCTGGAATAGTTGAAAGGCGCCTCTTACTCTTATGATTCCAATTCCTGGATTTCTGATTATTTTCAATATGAATCCCGGAATCCATTGAAATAATCAAATCAATGAAAAGAAAAAAAAAAAATAAAGAATAGTTGGGGTATGTATTAATAAAAGAAAATCAAGAAATCTTTTTTTAGCATTCCAAACAAAGAAGTAATTAATTGAACACATCCAAGGAAAGGAGTTTTATAAAAACTTTTTCAGATTTCGACGAAAAGAAAAGGATTAGTAAACCCCGCCGATTTTAAATCTTTGAATCATAATATGAAATGAGTCAAGTCAATAAAGTATAGCATAAATCGAATTTATAAAACGAAAATAATAAAAAAAAAATACTAAACTAAGTACTAAGTACGCAATATGTGACTTCTCCAAGAAAATATCTTAGTATGCGGAGTATCCCGTTAGAGAATCACTATGTCTATTTTATTTCCCGTAGAAAATCACTTAATTTAATAACTTTTAAATAACTAAAAAAAGAACTACTTTCTTTTGTCTTTGAACCGGAAAAAGGCAAACAAATAAAAAGTAAAAAAGGTTCCGCTGCTCCTTATTGTCCATATATAACTCTGATAAGAGCCGGTTTATCATAATAAAGAATTTAGGAAGAATTCGGTTGGAATAACTTTCCTATCATTTGTATTCTTTTTACTTTTGAAATATGAACACTGGAATCATTAAAATATTTATTTGATTATGATTATAAAGGGTATTATTCAAATATTATTCATAGAATAAATTACTCCACTCGAATCGAATAGAATATTGAAATTGAATTCAATTATTGAATTCAATTTCAATATAAATAGTTCAATTAAAAATAGTTAAATTAAAAAGTCTTTGCAGAACGATCTATAAAAGAATTGATAGAGTTTCATTTCTCAACTCAATTAGTAGTATCCCTAGAGTCCACTTCTTCCCCATACTACGAGTGAAAGGGAAAATGTAAAGACTACCATCAAAGCAGCCCAAGCGAGACTTACTATATCCATGTGAATTATGTCCCCTATCTCTATGAATATGAAGGAATTTTGCTAGTATTGTTCACTTTTTTCCATTATTTTTCACTAATAATAGTCACTAATAATAATAATAGTCACTAATAATAATATTAGTATCGCTGGTGCAGAGTAAAAAAAAAAAAAAGATTTTGTCCAATACCATTGATGAAACAATCCAAAAAATCCAATTCAATTAATTAGAACCAATTAATTATAAGAAGTTCTTGTATGATTGCTAGTAGAATCGGGAAAGATTAAGCGCAAACAAAATAAGCAGCAGCGCTCTTGGAAATATCACGAGTCTTTTTCCTCCGCTGTTTCTATTGGGGAAAATATATCAGCAAAACGGAATAAGGTATTTCGCGTCTTTTGTTGATCAGGCGACACCCGGATTTGAACTGGGGAAAAAGGATTTGCAGTCCCCCGCCTTACCACTCGGCCATGTCGCCAAAGCAATAGAAATAAAAAATAGACCAAAATACCCCCCCCCCCCTTTTTTTTTCTTACTAAACTTCTTTTTTTTGTACTTGTATCTTGAATCCCATTTTTCTTAATCTGAATCCCTTTCCTAAAAGAAATCCTTCCTTTTTTGGATTGGATCTATCTCTTTGATTAATATTAATTTTGTATAGTATGTCAAAACACGCACTATCTGAATTCTTTCTCCTTTCTATTGAAAGGAAAAACAAATGAAAGGAAAAACAAAATGTGAATTTTCAGTCACAAAAGCCGAAATTCAGGACAAATTGGAACCGTTAACTATTGACTGAAAATTCATGAACGATTCTCGAATTTGAATCTAAATTTGAATCTAAAATTGTATTTCCCGAATGATATAAGAAAATAAAAATGGATATCTAACTATCCAGTATTGATTCTTTTCAATAAAAAAAAGCCTTCTCCATTTCAATTATAACAACAATTATGAGTATATGTAAACCCCAGAACATAAATTATTACACGTATACCTCTAATCAGATATCTTATCTGTTTATGATTCCTATAGAAAATCGATATTTTGCTAGAGCACGCCATGCGCTGTACAGAATAGACCCGCAATAAAAGGAACGACATATATATAGATAGCTATAGTTCTATCCGCGTATGCTTAATAAAGCTTTCTTCTGCGCTTCAACAAACTCTATAAAAAAAAAAAATATCTCTTCTGTTCGGTGCGAATCCTTTTTTTTTTAACTGAACAAGGAAATCCACGAAAAAAAGGAAAAAAGCTAAGTGCTAATGGGTTTTTATCTCATCGAAGAGATCAAATCCCGAATTATTTATTTCACTTGTATTGGAATATGTAATATCATAAATAATAGTAGAAATTGAATCACTTTTTGTTATTCTATATAAAATTCCATAAGTCTAAGTTAAGTGGAATTTCTCAATTCTTTTCCAATTGTATCTGTTGCAAATTCCAATTTGAGTAGAAAATCAAAATTCTCTTTATTCCTCCGTTCATACGTATTTCAGACATTCCATATTCATATATGGAGTTAGATAAAATTTTATGTGATTCTGTAAACAGAATAGCAATTCCATCAGTGCTGATCGATCCATATAATTATAATTTATAATTGGATGAAAAACGATCCAATAATGGGATTTTTTTTCAATAAATGGGAAATTAAAAATGCTTGGGGATGGAAATGGGGGAATGTCTACAATACCTGGATTTAATCAGATACAATTTGAAGGATTTTGTAGGTTCATTGATCAGGGCTTAGCGGAAGAACTTTATAAGTTTCCAAAAATTGAAGATAGAGATCAAGAAATTGAATTTCAATTATTTGTGGAAACATATCAATTAGTAGAACCATCGATAAAAGAAAGAGATGCTGTATATGAATCACTTACATATTCTTCTGAATTATATGTATCCGGGGGATTAATTTGGAAAAACAGTAGGGATATGCAAGAACAAACAATTTTTATTGGAAACATTCCTCTAATGAATTCCCTGGGAACTTCTATAGTAAATGGAATATACAGAATTGTGATCAATCAAATATTGCAAAGTCCTGGTATCTATTACCGGTCAGAATTGAACCATAACGGAATTTCGGTCTATACCGGCACTATAATATCAGATTGGGGGGGAAGAGTAGAATTAGAGATTGATAAAAAAGCAAGGATATGGGCTCGTGTGAGTAGGAAACAGAAAATATCTATTTTAGTTCTATCATCAGCTATGGGTTTGAATCTAAGAGAAATTCTAGAGAATGTGTGCTACCCCGAGATTTTCTTGTCTTTCCTGAGCGATAAGGAAAAAAAAAAAATTGGGTCAAGGGAAAATGCCATTTTGGAGTTTTATCAACAATTTACTTGTGTAGGCGGAGGTCCAGTATTTTCTGAATCCTTATGTAAGGAATTACAAAAGAAATTTTTTCAACAAAGATGTGAATTAGGAAGGATTGGTCGACTAAATATGAACCAGAGACTGA